TGTCCGAAGAAATGATTCATCGAAAGAATGAGTCACCCATTCCATCGATATGGGCACATCTGAGATCAACAAATGCTCGGGAGTTCCTCTATTCAATCTTTTTCCTTCTTCTTGTTGCTGGATATCTCGTTCGTATACATCTTCTCTTTGTTTCCCGAGCCTCTAGCGAGTTACAGACAGAGTTAGAAAAGATCAAATCTTTGATGATTCCATCATACATGATGGAATTTCGAAAACTTCTGGATAGGTATCCTACATCTGAACTGAATTCTTTCTGGTTAAAGAATCTCTTTCTAGTTGTTCTGGAACAATTAGGAGATTCTCTGGAAGAAATACGGGGTTCTGCTTCTGGTGGCAACATGCTATTGGGTGGTGCTTATGGGGTCAAATCAATACGTTCTAAGAAGAAATATTGGAAGATCAATCTCATTGATCTTGTAAGTATCATACCAAATCCCATCAATCGAATCATTTTTTCGAGAAATACGAGACATCTAAGTCGTACAAGTAAAGAGATCTATTCATTGATAAGAAAAAGAAAAAACGTGAACGGTGATTGGATTGATGAGAAAATAGAATTCTGGGTCGCGAACAGTGATTCGATTGATGATGAAGAAAGAGAATTCTTGGTTCAGTTCTCCACCTTAACGACAGAAAAAAGGATTGATAAAATTCTATTGAATCTGACTTATAGTGATCATTTATCAAAGAATGACTCTGGTTATCAAATGATTGAACAACCGGGATCAATTTCCTTACGATACTTAGTTGACATTCATAAAAAGGATCTAATGAATTATGAGTTCAATAGATCCTGTTTAGCAGAAAGACGGATATTCCTTGCTCATTATCAGACAATCGCTTATTCACAAACCTCGTGCGGGGCTAATAGTTTTCATTCCCCATCTCCTCCCTTTTCGCTCCGCTTAGTCCTATCCCCTTCTAGAGGTATTTTAGTGATAGGTTCTATAGGAACTGGACGATCCTGTTTGGTCAAATACCTAGCGACAAACTCCTATGTTCCTCTCATTACGGTATTTCCGAACAAGTTCCTGGATGACAAGCCTAAAGGTTATCCTATTGATGATAGTGATGATAGTGACGATACCAATATTGATGATAGTGACGATATTTATATTGATGGTAGTGATGATGACCTTGATATTGATACGGAGCTGCTAACTATGTATATGACGCCAAAAATAGACCGATTTGATATCACCCTTCAATTCGAATTAGCAAAAGCAATGTCTCCTTGCATAATATGGATTCCAAACATTCATGATCTGCATGTGAATGAGTCGAATTACTTATCCCTCGGTCTATTAGAGAACTATCTCTCCAGGGATTGTGAAAGATGTTCCACTGGAAAGATTCTTGTTATTGCTTCGACTCATATTCCCCAAAAAGTGGATCCCGCTCTAATAGCTCCGAATAAATTAAATACATGCATTAAGATACGAAGGCTTCTTCTTCCACAACAACGAAAGCACTTTTTCATTCTTTCATATACTAGGGGATTTCACTTGGAAAAGAGGATGTTCCATACTAACGGATTCGGGTCCATAACCATGGGTTCCAATGCGCGAGATCTTGTAGCACTTATCAATGAGGCCCTATCAATTAGTATTACACAGAAGAAATCCATTATAGAAACTAATACAATTAGATCAGCTCTTCATAGAAAAACTTGGGATTTTCGATCCCAGATAAGATCGGTTCAGGATCATGGGATCCTTTTCTATCAGATAGGAAGGGCTGTTGCACAAAATGTACTTCTAAGTAATTGCCCCATAGATCCTATATCTATCTATATGAAGAAGAATTCATGTAAGGGAGGGGATTCTGATTTGTACAAATGGTACTTCGAACTTGGAACGAGCATGAAGAAATTAACGATACTTCTTTATCTTTTGAGTTGTTCTGCCGGATCGGTCGCTCAAGATCTTTGGTCTTCATCCAGACCCAATGAAAAGAATTGGATCACTTCTTATGGATTCATTGAGAATGATTCTGATCTAGTTCATGGCCTCTTACTATTATTACTATTAGAAGTAGAAGGCGCTCTGGCTCTGGCGGGATCCTCACGGACAGAAAAAGATTGCAGTCAGTTTGATAATAATCGAGTGACATTACTTCTTCGGTCCGAACCAAGGAATCAGTTAGATATGATGCAAAATGGATCTTGTTCTATCGTTGATCAGAGATTTCTATATGAAAAATACGAATCGGAGTTTGAAGAAGGGGCCCTCGATCCGCAACAGATAGAGGAGGATTTATTCAATCACATAGTTTGGGCTCCTAGAATATGGCGCCCTTGCGGCAATCTATTTGATTGTATCGAAAGGCCCACTGAATTGGGATTTCCCTATTGGACTGGGTCATTTCGGGGCAAACGGATCATTTCTCATAAAGAGGATGAGCTTCAAGAGAATGATTCGGAGTTCTTGCAGAGTGGAACCATGCAGTACCAGACACGAGATAGATCTTCCAAAGAACA